GTCTTGTTCTTCTGCATGTAGAAAAGGAATAAATAAATCAATCAAATTACGGGAAGCTTCATAAAGTGCTTCTTTAGGAGTTAAACTTCCATCCGTCCATATTTCGAGAAAAAGTATCTCTTGTTTTTCATTCCCATTCCCATAAGAATGAATACTATGATTTGCATTTCGAACAGGCATGAATACCGCATCTATAGGATAACTTCTTTCTTGAGCGTTATTTGGTGTTTTCATCCGATATCCGCGATTCCTCTCGATTTGTAATTCAATACACAAATCTATTGGTTCCGTCAGGCTAGCTATATGCTGTGTAATATCAACGATTTCCACAGAAGGCGGTGAGATGATGTCTTGAGCAGTTACATATCCAGGACCCTTGACGCAAATAGATGCGTCGCGAGTTCCATACAGATTACTTCTCAATACAATTTCTTTCAAATTCATGAAAATTTCATGTACCGATTCTTCAATACCTACTATGGTAGAATATTCATGTGGTATCTTTTCAGATTTTGCGCGTGTGATACATGTTCCTTCTATTTCTCCAAGCAAAGCCCTTCGCATCGCGATGCCTATTGTATCGGCTTGTCCTTTCATAAGCGGAGACAAAATAAAACGTCCATAATAAAGACGCTTACTGTCTGCTCTTGATTCAACACACTTCCACTGTAGTGTCCGAGTAGATACTGCTACTTCCTCTCGAAGCATAGTAATATTATTTGATCAGATCATTGAATCATTTATTTCTCTTGAAATCCGTTCAATTCTTAATTTCTATACACGTCTTTTTTTAGGAGGTCTACATCCATTATGTGGCATAGGGGTTACGTCTCTGACAAAACTTAATAGTATACCACTTCTACGAATGGCTCGTAATGCTGCATCTCTTCCAAGACCAGGACCCTTTATCATGACTTCTGCTCGTTGCATACCCTGATCCACTACTGTACGAATAGCGTTTGCGGCTGCGGTTTGAGCAGCAAATGGCGTCCCTCTTCTTGTGCCCCTGAAGCCACAAGTACCGGCTGAGGACCATGAAACCACCCGACCCCGTATATCTGTAACCGTTACAATGGTATTGTTGAAACTTGCTTGAACATGAATAACCCCTTTTGGTATTCGACGTCCATTCTTACGCGAACCAATGCGTCCATTCCTACGTGAGCCAATTCTTGGTATGGTTTTTGCCATATTTTATCATCTCATAAATATGAGTCAGAGATATACGGATATATCCATTTCATGTCAAAACAGATCTTTTATTTGTGTATTGAATTCTTTGGAGGGTCCTTTTTTAGAAAGATTATCCCTGTCTCTGTTTATGCCTAGGGTTGGAACAAATTACTATAATTCGCCCCCGCCTACGGATCAGGCGACATTTTTCACAAATTTTACGAACGGAGGCCCTTATTTTCATATTTGTTATTCCTTACCTTAATTCCGAATCTACTCTTTGGAAGAAAATAAGTCTCTTAAAATTTTAAATAAAATTTGGAACTTCCAATTGTATCCGCGCGAGAGGAATGTTGAAAAAGCCATTTAATCGTTCGAATCTTTATTGCGGAGTCTATAAATTATGCGTCCCCTGGTTGAATCATACCGACTTACTTCAATTTTTACTCTATCACCTGGCAGTATCCGTATAAAACTACGTCGGATCCTTCCCGAAACATAACCTAGAATAAGATCCTCATTATCTAAACGAACCCGAAACATACCATTTGGAAGTGATTCAGTAATTAAACCTTCATGAATCCATTTTTGTTCTTTCATTCCAGGTAACCCCCTTGAATTATCAACTAATGGAGGAGGAGTGATATTAGACAACCCGTCTTTCCTCTTTTTTTTCACAAAACAAACTAGGAAGTTACGGATGCAATTCGGATACCAGAAAGATCACCATATATAACACAAAATTTCTCCTCCGATTCCTTCTAGTCGAGCCTCTCGGTCTGTCATTATACCTCGAGAAGTAGAAAGAATTACAATACCCATTCCTCCTAAAATCCTAGGAATTCGTTGATGGTTGGAATAGATTCGTAGGCCGGGTCGGCTGATACGTTTTAAAACAGTTCGATATGGTCCTTTTCTATTCCTTCTATGTCGCAGAGTTAAAACCAAGAAACATTTCTTGCTTGCTCGATGTTTTCTCACATTTTCGATAAAGCCTTCTCGTAGAAGTATTTTAACAATGTTTTCGGTGATATTTGTAGATGCTATTCGAACCGTCCCTTTTTTATCCATGTCAGCATTTCGTATAGAAGTTATTATTTCGGCAATAGTGTCCCTACCCATGATGAACTATAATTATTGGTGCCTCCGAGTTTTTATATAATAAACATACTCTGCTTTTTTATTCTTTTTTTATGAATTATTAAAGGTATATGCGTGAGACACAATCTACTAATGCATTCTACTAATTATAAATGGAAAGTGGAATCTAATTCAGATACCCTGCTATTATTATGTTCTCATCTATTAGTATTTATAATACCTCAGGAGCTAATGAGACTATTTTAGTAAAATTCAACTGTCTCAATTCCCGAGCGATCGCACCAAAAACTCGAGTTCCTTTTGGATTTCCTTCTTGATCAATGACAACTGCTGCATTGTCATCATATTGTATTATCATACCATTGTCACGTTTGAGTTCTTTACATGTACGTACAATTACAGCTCTGATCACTTCTGATCTTTGTAGAGGCATATTGGGCACTGCTTCTTTGATTACAGCAACAATAACGTCACCAATATGAGCATATCGGCGATTACTAGCTCCTATGATTCGAATACACATTAATTCTCTAGCCCCGCTGTTATCTGCTACATTTAAATAGGTCTGAGGTTGAATCATATCATTATTTTTTTATCTTTTTTTCTTTCAATTCAAAGCAAAAGGCGAAGAAAAAAAGAAGAAATATTATTTGTCCAGAAATAAATATAAATAAACTGCGGTTTTTTTCATCACAAGGGCCCCTTTCCTTTCGTCCCACATCCCTATCCCGCAATAACGAATTGAGTTCGTATAGGCATTTTGGACGCAGCTATAGAAATAGCTTCTCTGGCTACAATTTCTGATACTCCGCCCATTTCATAAAGTATTCGACCCGGTTTAACGACGGATACCCAATATTCGGGAGATCCTTTCCCCGAACCCATACGTGTTTCGGTAGGTCTTACTGTAACAGGTTTGTCTGGAAATATACGTACCCATATTTTTCCACCACGGCGCGCATATCGTGTCATGGCTCGTCGCCCCGCTTCTATTTGTCTAGATGTGATCCAGGCGGGCTCAAGTGCCTGAAGGGCGTATCCGCCAAAACAAATTCGATTGCCTCGATAAGATATTCCCTTCATTCTTCCTCTATGTTGTTTACGAAATCTGGTTCTTTTTGGGTTATAGTTGATGGTTGTTTCTCAATGCCATCTCTACTGCAGAACCGGACATGAGAGTTTCTTCTCATCCAGCTCCTCGCGAATGAAACAATTAAAGAATATTACAGATATATTATTTAATGAATAATACACCGAATCATGGAATTTGAATCATGGAATTTGTTGAGCTCTAATCTGTCCCGTAGGAATTAAAAAATGTTGCTCGTAAATATCAAATTATAATAATATAATGTATAATTGTCTTTTTAATTAATCGTCTTACCTTTATTGAATCACCAAAAATGTAGCAATCCAATTAAGGCTTTCGCGGGCGAATATTTGCTCTTTGAACATCCCTTTCATTCGTAGAGGCATCTCATGACCTCTCTCTCATAATAAATGAATTGGTTCTTGGCTCGTTCCGCCATCCCACCCAATGAATCATTAGCATTCTTTTCAAGGGAATCTTCCGCAGTCACAGGTTCTGTCGTTCCCATCGCTTCTCGATTAATGGCTAGGCCCGAACTTTGCAACGGAGCTCCTAATAAAACAAAAATGGGTTCCTGAATCAATCTCCTCAGTCTTTATTGACTCGATGCTCTTTATTATTTTTATTTTTCTTATGAATTAATTGTATTCATCTAATTATTAATTATGGACGAATACATATTAATTTAATGCTTTATTACACTGCCTTTTATGAGATAGTTCATAGACCATACATATTGGAATCGTATATCATTGCTATTCTTTTTCTTTCTTTCTCTCATCCTTCCATCTATCTATATCCCTTTGTTTTTTCTTCACAACCTTATAATCTGATTGATTTTTCTTTTCTGTAAAAAAGATTTCAGTTGCTACAACAATACGATCGATACATCATATAGTGACTGGTTCCTTGGATCCAGATAATACGAAGCAATGAGCTGGTTATTGGTTATATAGTTAAGTTCACACTAGGCAACGGTCCTTTGTTTTTAAATCCTAACCAAACCAACGAGTCACACACTAAGCATAGCAATTATATGGAGTCAATCGAATTGTTATTCAACCCTATAGAATTCTAAAATTTCTCATTTTTTTTATTGAATCTAAAAAATGAACGAGTTTGTTATTTTTTATTCAATTGCCGGATGGATGGAACAGAAAGACAACAAAAGAACCATTATTCCTCGTCTTTAAATATCCAAATTTTGATTCCTAATGCCCCATAGATAGTTCGAACTGTATAGGAACAATAATCAATTTTAGCTCGAATGGTTTGTAGGGGAACCCTACCTTCTCTGATCCATTCGACACGTGCAATTTCTTTTCCGTCGATACGCCCGGCAATTTGTACTTGAATTCCTTTTGTATCTGCTTGTTCGGTTAATTCAATAGCTTTTTTCATTGCCTTTCGAAATGAAACTCTATTCTTTAATTGTCCGGCTATAAATTCTGCAAGAATATTAGGTTGTCCATAAGGTTTTGAAACTCTTGTGATAGCAATGTTAAGTTTTCTGTTCACAGAATTCAATTCTTTTTGCACATTTATTTGTAATTCTTCTATTCCTCGTGGACTGCCCTCTATTAACAATTTTGGAAATCCCATATATATTATGACCTGAATCAGATCGATTCTTTTT